TCTTGTTAGAACAAACAAAGTAATTCTATTGAATGACACATATAGAACACAATAGACTCTCTCTTTTTATAGATCAAACCAACCAACTGCAAGAAGTTCTATTTGTTCAATAAATTTCATTCTATCAATTTGTCCACTCCTTTAATTTTTAATTAGATGCTTAATAATAAGAAATAAATAATCAATCTATCACTAAAAAAAAGAAAGTGTGCCCAAGTCTTTGACTAAATGAATCAAGACTCATTATTATTTTGACACACGACAAGTAAAGTATGCGTAAAATGCCTTGTCGTGTGTCGAAGACCGGGAAGGCAAGGAATCCCCCCTAGAATCGTTTTTCCTTTCATTTATCTTTTGAGTCACTCTATGACCTTGAAATATGATAATATTAACATCATTCCAATTTCGATTGAAAAAAGTGAAAAAGTCAAAGAGTTTTATTCGCAATAGTTATATTAATATTATAAGTTATATTATAACTAATAATTTTTTTATAATTTTTTTATAATAATGTAATACAAGTAATTTCAGACTTCTTGTAACTATATAAAAAGAATATAAATAAACCTTCTCAGAATTTTTTTATTGATCATCGAAAATTGTCAAAGAATTTGCAATACGAATTAGGTTCTTGTTACGAACTTGATGTTGATAAATCCACGAATCTAGAAATTCATTTCGGACAATTGAACCTTCTCGAACTGTTTCTTTTTAAGAACCAAAAAAATTTGTGCCAAAATAACAGATGCAAAGAAGAACAAAAGACCTTGTACACGCAATGGGTCTTGAAGGACTATTTCTGCGTCTCCCTGACCAAATCCACCCACATTAGGATTACTAGTTAATGGTTGATCAAGTTTGATAGATTCACCCTCTGAAACAAGAAGCTCCGGTCCTGGTGGGATAATATCAACCACTTCACGTCCATCCAAGACCTCCGCTATGGTTATTTCGTATCCGCCTTTTTCTTTTCGTAAAATTTTCTTTACTATACCCGTTGCTGTGGCATTATAAACTGTATTATTACTCTTGCTTCCGTCAGGATAAATCTGACCCCTTCCTCTGTTACCACCTACATATATCGGATATTTTAAGAAGTGAGTGTCTTTTTTAGTAGCAGGATCCGGGGAAAGAATAGGGAAGGTGATTTCACTATATTTTTGCCCGGGAACAGGACCTATCACAATAATATTTTTTTTATTGGGACGGTAGCTCTGAAAAGAAAGATTTCCAATCTTTTCTTTTATCTCTGGAGAAATACGATTGGGCGGGGCTAATTCAAACCCTTCAGGTAAAATAAGAACAGCCCCTACATTCAACCCTCCTTTCTTGCCGTTAGCAAGAACTTGTTTTAATTGCATATCATAAGGAATTTGAACAACTGCTTCAAATACAGTATCAGGAAGAATTGCTTGGGGAACCTCAATATCCACGGGTTTGTTAGCTAAATGGCAATTGGCACATACAATACGCCCAGTTGCTTCTCGCGGATTTTCATAACCTTGCTGCGCAAAAATGGGATATGCATTTGAACTGTAGGGCCGAGTCATTATATATATCATGAGCGATACGGAAATGTATCGCGTAATCTGTTCTTTTATCCAAGAAAAATTTTTTATAGTTTGCATTTGCATGGTCCAATCATTCATCCCCAAAATTTCTACAATAAATTGGGTAGGTTACTAGTATAGTTTCCTATCCGCGATTTTGCTATTTACTTTAACCGAAACTTAAAACTGAATTTAATGAAATAATAAATTACTGGAATATAGAAAGAACTGACCGCCTTAGCGGGGTAAAAATGGGAAGAATTCGAATTCAAAATTTGATTTCTATCTGTATATCTTTTTTCTTTTCAGTCATTCAGTGAATGATAAATCACTACAAGTGATGGGGATACGCGATTTAAATAGTGAAAAATCCAGTATTTCAAAATTGTATCTAGAATGACTGGAAAAGTGGAAACAAGACCCGATATAATTTGATCATTATGAGCAAATCCAAAATCTTTGTAGATAGAACCAATCATTAGTTCCCAACCGTGGGGGGAATGAAATCCGATACATAAATCAGTTAATAACAGAATAGAAAAAGCTTTTATTGTGTCACTTAAGTTATATAGGAATTCCTGAACCCAAGAATTCAGAAGAATAAGTTCTTTATTCCCCAGAATAGAATAACCGCTTAGAATAAAGAAACATATTATATTTGTCGAGAATTGCAAAATCATATGGATAGAATCCTCATTATACATCTTGATCAATTGAATCGTTTCGTTGTGGATTCCTATACAAATTTTTTGGAGATGTGTTTCTGGGTATTCTTTTACCATTTCGTCCACCAAGCGTAGCTCTTCGAATTCGATGAATTTTTCTAGAAAACTCTTTTCTTGAATATCATTCAAAAAAGTTTCCGATTGCTTAGTATTCCACCAATTAGCAACCCAGGATTCCAGACTTTTTTGATATGAGAGTGCGATCCACCAGGGTAAAAAGACTATAGATACAAGATATAGAAAAGCAATAAATGTTTTCTTTTTTTCCATTTTTTCATCTATAAATTGTATATGAACTCCTCGCATTGGTCGACTCTATGAGATCTATATCTAGTAGTTCTATCAAACATGAAGTCTATTACAAGTATCCAATTCATGAATTTCGTATTTTCTTTTAATTTTTTAATTAGTTCTTGAATCTTGAAAGAATACAGAAATAGAAAAAGAGTACACTTCGAATTCGAATGAATAAATAAAAAAATGCGTGTTTCTAGCTATTACAATTGGTAAAATTCAAAACCAGTACTCTCATAGGCGTCAGAGCTATATCAATTTGAATTTAATACATTTTTGTTAATTTCAAGACCAAAGAATTGACTTTATACCAAACTCTAAAATAGTGCGAGAAATTGCACGAGTTAAGCATAGTACAAAAAAAGAATTGAGGCTTTGAATGTGACGATGCAAAGTAAAAAAGAGAGTCAAAACAAGACAGAATACAGAATTTGGATAATTAAATTATCGTTATAATTATAAAAAATCCAATTGGTTGGTTATTAAGGATAAAAATAAAAGGAAAGATTGTTAAAAAATAAATAATCTACAAAATGGACCTGATCATGATTTATTTGTATTGTATCTAACCTATTAATTCGTAAAAAAAAACAAAAAAAAGAATCAATTTAGAAATATATGTGGGATGAACCATCAATTCTTTTTTTTGTTACTGAATTGAGTGTATTGCCGTCCTTTTTTGTATTTGTAGACAAAAAGTGTACCTTTTTGGTTGTTCTGTATATGTCTGCTTTGACTCGAGCGGGCATTCTGATGAAATTTCCATTAAGTCCATTAAGGTAGGTAAGCTCAAAAAAGAGTTCGAAGAAGAGTATGGTAGATTTTTTATTTTACTCCGAGTTAAGAAAGTATTTATCATTTCAAAATACTTCAATTGGTACACGCAAGAAATAGGCCAATTCAGCAGCTTTTTGTTCAATTTCTCGTGGAGTCATATTTTCATCCGTACGGGTCAAAGGAATGGCCCCCTGGCCTCTTATTTCCAGATAAAGGACACGACGAGTATAAATACCCTCTTTTAGTTCTATTCTAATAGACTCAATATCTTTTATAAGAAATCGGAGGCAGATGCGACGATTTTTTCCAGGAAATCCCCAACGAAAAATACATACTATTCCTTCTTTTTTATCGAAAAAATCATAACCACTACCTACATTCAACGAAATTGTACACCACAAATAGGAGCTAATAAAGAGGCCTGCGATTCCATAGAAAGACATCACGATCCCTTGTGGAAAAAAAAGAATTTGCTGGGAGGAAAATAACGATATAAAACTCCTACCGAGATAGCTAGAAATTCCAACCGATACAAATCCTAATGAACCTAACAAAAGGATAAAGGCCCAGCCGAAATTACTTATTTTTCGAGAGCCTGTTATAAGTTCTATCCATATACGTTCTGATCGCCAATTCATAGTAGATCTGATTCCATTTAATTTAAATTAACAGAATACCGCAAAAAAATTGCGCTTTCCTTACTTTGTTATGTTTCTGACCTAACTTTCATCAACTAGTACTATCTCTGATGTGAAGCTTGACTTTTATTTATATCTTTTTTTTTAGTTTAAGAATAATTGATCCAATAGTTAGAAAAACTATACCCCTAATACCATACCATGTTTCTACATACATAAGGACTCTTTCCGGTATGTTCGTAAAAAATCACGAAATATACCATTCTGCTAAATAGATATATACGTTATGATTCAATTTAAAAACTGAGATTTGGACCACAAGACTTAAACAATCTTGTTTTTTTGAACATGAAGAAATAAAGAAGCCATTGCAATTGCCGGAAATACTAGACCTACTAAAGGCACAAGAATAGAGGGAAAGTTAATAGTTGTCATAGAATGGGTACCTCGGTCTACTATATTGTACCTGTTTGTTATATTTTTTTTGTTATTATGTTATTATATTAATATTAATATTAATTAATAAAATAATTAGAATTCAAATTAATTTTAATTAATTCTTCTAGCTATTCTATAAAAGTGAATAGAGTATATGCAACGAATGTAGAACTAAAAAAAGACGCTTTCTACATATAGCTATATTAATCTAATAATGGAATTGTTTATCTTTCATCTCATTTTTGATTATGATAAAAAAACTTTTGGACACAAAGAATTTACTTTAATTCTCGACTTTCTTTCTTTTTTTTAGAGGAAAAAAAGCGTGCAGCTGCAATAACTCACTTAGAACGCCCTTTAAAAGATTGCGTGGGACGATTGGATCAAATAAACCCTTATAGAATAAATATTCAGCTGCTTGTGAACCCTCAGGTACTGTCTTATTCAATGTTTGTTCAATTACCCTTTTACCCGCAAATGCAATGTAAGCGTTGGGTTCGGCAATAATGATATCTCCCAACATACCAAAGCTGGCAGTTACCCCACCAGTAGTAGGAGATGTAAGAATTGATACATAG